ATTTTGCTATTTACTTAAATATTAAATATAAATAATTTTACTGGAATATTGGAGGAATCCCTTGGATGGGTAGTAAGTACAATTTTGAATGTTTTGCTTATGTACAAAGTAACAAATATTATAATTGGATCGTTCGATCACTTTTCAGTCATTCATTGAATGATAAATCACTACAAGTGAAGGAGATACACGATTTAAATAACGAAAGATCCAATATTTAAAAATTGTATCTAAAATGACTGGAAAAGTAGAAACAAGACCGGATATAATTTGATCATTATGAGCAAATCCAAAATCTTTGTAGACAGAGCCAATCATTAATTCCCAACCGTGGGGCGAATGGAATCCTATACATAAATCAGTTAATAAAAGAATAGAAAAAGCTTTTATTGTGTCGCTTAAGTTGTATAGGAATTCTTGAAACCAAGAGTTAAGAATAACAAGTTCTTCATTACCTAGAATAGAATAACCACTTAGAATACCGAAACAGATTATATTTGTCGAGAAGTGTAAAATTGTATGGATGCGATCCTCGTTGTGCATCTTGATCAATTGGATCGTTTCTTTGTAGATTTCGATGCGAGGCTTTTGTAAATGTGTTTCCGGGTATTCCTTTATCATTTCGTCCAAACGTAAGAGTTCCTCTAAGTCTATGAATTCTTTTAGAATACTCTTTTCTTGAATATCATTCAAAAAAATTTCGGATTGCCTAGTATTCCACCAATTAGTAAACCAAGATTCCAGACTTTTATTAAATGAGAGAGAGATCCACCAAGGCAAAAATACTATAGATGCAAGATATAGAAGGGAAATTAATACTTTCTTTTTTGCCATTTTTTCGTCTGTGAATTTAAAAATTTTTAATGAACGCACCTCATTCGTCGACTCTATATGATACTAATATTTCTATCAAGCATAAGTTCTATTACAAATCAAGCATAAGTTCTATTACAAGTCATCGATGTATTTCCGGATTTTTTTGTGATTCAGTACAGCGGTTAGTCCTTGAATTTAGAAAGAATATAGAATAAGAAGGAGCCCTCTTCAAATTAATAGTAGTCAGATTTAGAGACGAAAGAACTCCCGTTCTATCAAAATATCAAATATTTAGAAAAAAAATTCTTTACTTTATGATTTATGATGAAATGTTTTGTTTTGATATATGATGAATCTATCATTTAGATTTGTTACTGAATTGAGTTAAGTGGATTTACATACGCATAAAAAAAATTGTGGACATAAACAATTTAGTTTTAGAATTGTTTCATATACGTTTGCTTTGGCTCGAGTAAGCGTTCTGAAGAAACTTCAGTTAAGTTATGCTATAGAAAAAAAGATGATTCTTGAGTTTTTTATCTCTTGCAAAGTATTCATTCTTCAGTTCCTTTTTTCAAAATACTTCAATTGGTACACGCAAGAAATAGGCCAATTCAGCAGCTTTTTGCTCAATCTCTCGTGGAGTAAAATTCTCATCAGTACGAGTCAAGGGAATGGCTCCTTGTCCTTTTATTTCCATATAAAGGACACGACGAGCATAAATACCCTCTTTAATTTCTATTCTGATGGACTGAATGTCTTTCATAAGGAATCGGAGGAATATGCGACGATTTTTTCCAGGAAATCCCCAACGAAAAATACACACTATGCCCTCTTTTATATCGAATCGATCATAACCACTACCTACATTCCACGAAATTGTGCACCACAAATAGGAGCTAATAAAAAGACCTGCGATCCCATAGAAAGACATCACGATACCTTGTGGAAAAAAAATTATTTGCTGAGAAGGAAATAAAGATATAAAATTCCTACCAAAATAACTGGACGTTCCAACCAATAAAAACCCTAATGAACCTAAAAAAAGAATAAAGGCCCAACAGAAATTACTTGTTTTTCGAGACCCCGCTATAAGTTCTACCCATATACGTTCTGATCGCCAACTCATACTCTAACTAGACCTAGTTGCATTTTATTGGAATTGGGAGAATAACAAAAATAATTTTTTTTTTTACTTTTTTTTGTTTCCGAAGTAACTCTCATCAACCAGCACTATTATGATGTGAACCTTTAGGGATAATTCATCGAATTTCTTAGATCCAAACTAAAATAATAACATCCCTTTCATATGATTTCCTAATACATATAGATATATTGACTTTACATTTCAGAAATTCTCCCCGATCCCGATCTATTTGAAAATAGTTATAATTCATTTATCATGTTTACACATACATAAGAGCTTATGCCCGAAGGAAGCCGCATATTATACCATATTTTACTAAATAGATATCCGTGTTATGATCCAAGTAAGTCTTGAAAAAAAAATATATATAATATATATATATAAGATTTGTCCTTGTTGTATCTAAAAAATCTTGTTTTTTTGAACATAAAGAGATAAAGAAGCCATTGCAATTGCCGGAAATACTAAGCCCACTAAAGGCACAAAAATGGAGGGGAGACTGTTGAGAGTTATCATAGAATGGGTACCTCGATTTAATATTTGTACCTGTTATTTATTGTTATATTTATTGTTTTATATTTGAACCTTATCCTTATATTGTTATAAAGATATCTTATAATTCATATATAATTGTTATATTATACTAAGTATACCTAAGTGAGTATATATATACTTAATAGGGATAGGGAGTCTATAAGTATATGTTTTAAGAAATATATATTAATTTAAGAAATATATATTAATTAATAAAATACAATAAATATATAAATAAATGGACCTATTCATCTTTCTACATGTTTCTAATTCATCTTTCTACATGTTTCTACATGAAATATATATATACGATAATCCACCCTTTTTATATTCGTATTAGTAGTTATTATCTTTTCTTGTCTTATATTATAAATTTCATAATTTAATAAAATTTTAAAGTATTTCCTAAAAACTCCCAAAGAATTCGTTATAATACGATCCAACAAAAAGGATTCTTAGTGGGGGATTGTTTTCGGGAGATATAGAAAGATGCAAGACCTTGTTAACTAATTCCACGGAAGAAAGCGAAAGAATTCACTCTTTTATTTTGAAAGAATTCACTCTTTTGTTTAATAGAGATTTCCTAGTTAGTATTAGTAACCAGGAATATCGATAAAAAAACGATCCGGGTGGTTCTTTCTACAATTCAATCTTATGTTACCAAAGTCAAAATCCATTCTTCGGATTTTGACTTTGATTCCTATAAATTAAATAACTACTTGATCACCACACATAAAAAAATTTATTAAGTTTTATTAAATTAATACTCTTATTAAATATTAAATTAAGACTCTAAGGCTCTAATCTAATTTTCATTCAAAGGAAAGAAAGCATGTAGCCGAAATAACTCACTCAGAACGCCCTTTAAAGGATTACGTGGTACGATTGGATCGAATAAGCCCTTATGGAATAAATATTCAGCCACTTGTGAATCCTCAGGTACTGTCTTATTCAATGTTTGTTCAATTACTCTTTTACCTGCAAATGCAATATAAGCATTGGGTTCGGCAATAATGATATCTCCCAACATACCAAAACTAGCCGTCACCCCGCCTGTGGTAGGGGATGTAAGGATTGCTACATAAAATAACTTTTTATTTAATTGATAATCATATAAAGCGGAAGATATTTTAGCCATTTGCATCAAGCTCAAGCTTCCTTCTTGCATGCGTGCTCCTCCGGAAGCACACACTAGAATAAGAGGTAAAAATTGATTGGTAGCATACTCGGCCAAACGTGTGATTTTTTCGCCCACTACAGATCCCATACTACCACCCATAAACTGAAAATCCATAACACCAATTGCTACGGGAATACCATTTAGTTGACCTGTGCCTGTTTGAACAGCCTCAGTTAATCCTGTATTTTTTTGATAAGAATCAATACGATCTTTATAAGGTTCCTCCTCCGAATGAAATTCAATGGGATCCAGAGAGACCATGTCTTCGTTCATAGGATCCCAAGTACCGGGATCAATCGAAAGTTCGATTCTATCAAAACTACTCATTTTCAAATGACATCCACATTGTTCACAAATATTCATTTTTGATTTTAAAAATTTCTTATAATTTAATCCATAACAATTTTCGCATTGAATCCACAAATGCCTGTATTTTTGAGTTACATTTAAATTATTAGAACTTATACTAAAATCACTATCATCTGTGCTAGTTTTTATACTGGAACTCTCGCTTTTACTACTATTTACGCTTTCGCCACAAATGTAACTATAAATGTAGCTGTCACTGTAATTGTTACTGTTGCTTAAAATATAACTATCAATACAAATTTGAGAACCAAGATAACTGTCAATACAACTATTAATGTGATTATTCCAACTATGATGAGAATTAGTATCATACATGTAACGATCGTGGCGAGTATCGTCACTTTGGGGTGCATTATTCATATAACTAGAAGTCTGATAACTATAAAAAGAACTTTTTAGTTCACTTAGAAAAGAACGGTTGTTGTCAATCTCAAAATTTTGATTTTCAATATCAAAATATATGGAATAACTGTCCCTATTACTATCCCTAACGAAAAAAGTGTCATCAGATATGAAATTCCGAATGTATCTGTCGCCGACTAAATGATCAACATTACTGTAATTAGACTTGTCGCTAAAATTTAAAATGTCTTTATCCATATCATTTAAAATTGGATCTTCACTTACACTGGTATTTTCAAAAGGACCAAGACTGTCCATTGATTTACTTAGCCTACACCTGTATTCTAACTCCCCGTTAAACAACATCGAATCGAACCGCCATTTTTCCATAGAACTTTCTTGCCCCTCATTTCCATGAAAATACAATAGATGAATAGTCATTCGATGAAAATCATTTGAATATTCCGATCAGAATAAGCATATAAATCCAATCACTAGGGTTAGTAACTAATAACGAGGGGATATTGAAAAAAAAAAAAAAGTAGTTTCTCCTATGCTATGAATTTAAAGGAATATAAAGAACCTTTTTCGTAAAATCTCGCCTACTAATAT